AAAAAAAAAAATTTATTCAATGCAATTAGAAGTGATCTTAATGATAAAAAAAAAAAATCTATTGGAATAAAAGAAATCAGTAAAAAAGTCCCTCGATGGTCATACAAATTAATCAACGAATTAGAACAACAGGAAGGAGAAAGTGAAGAAGAAGTACCAATAGATTATCAGATTCGTTCAAGAAAAGCCAAACGTGTAGTGATTTTTACTGATAACCGGGGAAATACCGATCCTAATAATAAGGATACTAATAATTCTAATAAAAGAGACGAAGTAGCTTTGATACGATATTCGCAACAATCTGATTTTCGTCGAGACATAATCAAAGGTTCAATGCGAGCCCAAAGATGTAAAACAGTTATTTGGGAACTTTTTCAAGCAAATGCACATTCTCCGCTTTTTTTGGACAGAATAGACAAATCACACCCTTTTTTTTTTGATATCTCCGAACTGATAAAACTCATTTTTAGAAATTGTATAGGAAAGGGAGCAGAATTCAAAATTTCAGATTATACAGAAGAAGAAATAAAAGAAAGGGAAAAAAAGGAAAAGGACAAAAAAGAAGAGAACAAAAGAAAAGAGAAAGCGCGGATAGAAGTAGCAGAAGCCTGGGATACCATTCCATTTGCTCAAGTAATAAGAGGTTCGATGTTAATAACTCAATCGATTCTTAGAAAATATATTATATTACCGTCATTGATAATAACTAAAAATATTGGCCGTATGCTATTATTACAATTTCCTGAGTGGTCTGAGGATTTAAATGAATGGAATAAAGAAATGCATGTTAAATGCACCTATAATGGTGTTCAATTATCAGAAACAGAATTTCCGAAAAATTGGTTAATAGACGGTATTCAAATAAAGATGCTATTTCCTTTCTGTCTGAAACCCTGGCACAGATCTAAGCCACGGTCCTCTCATATAGATCGAATCAAAAAGAAAGGACAAAAAGATGATTTTTTTTTTTTAACGGTTTGGGGAATGGAAGCTGAACTTCCTTTTGGTTCTCCCCAAAAACGGCCTTCCTTTTTTGAACCCATTTTTAAGAAACTCGAAAAAAAAATTGGAAAATTGAAAAAAAAGTATTTTATATTTCTAAAAGTTTTAAAAGAAAGAACAAAATTTCTAAATATCTCAAAAAAAACAAAAAAATGGATTATCAAGGGCATTCCGTTTTTAAAAAAAATAAAAAAAGAACTCTCAAAAGTAAATCCAATTCTATTATTTAGATTGAGAGAAATATATAAATCAAGCGAAACTAAAAAAAAAAAAGAAAAAGATTCTATAACCCGCAATCATATAATTCATAAATCCTTTAGTCGAATTCAATCTACATATTGGACAAATTTTTTACTGACAGAAAAAAAAATGAAAGATCTGACTGATAGAACAAGCACAATAAGAAATCAAATAAAAAGAATTACAAAAAATAAAAAAAAAGTGACTCCAGAAATAAATGATAGTCCTAATAAAACAAGTTATAATGCTAAAAGATTCGAATCACCAAATTGGCAAATATTAAAAAGAAGAAATACTCGATTAATCCGTAAATTACATTATTTTATAAAATTTTTCACTGAAAGGATATACGCAGATATCCTTCTATCTATTATTAATATTCCCAGAATTAATATACAACTTTTTGTTGAATCAACAAAAAAAATGATTGATAAATCCATTTACAATAATAAAAAAAATAAAAAAAGAATTAATAAAACAAATAAAAATAAAATTCATTTTATTTCGACTATAAAAAAGTCACTTTATAATATTAGTAATAAGAATTCACAGAATTTTTTTGACTTATCCTCCTTGTCACAAGCATATGTATTTTACAAAATATCACAAACACAAGTTCTTAACTTGTATAAGTTAAGATCTATTCTTCAATATCACGGAACGTCTTTTTTTCTTAAGACTTCAATAAAAGATTATTTTGGAAAACAAGGAATAATTCATTATGAATTAAGACATAAGAAACTTCGGAATTCTGGAATAAATCAATGGAAAAACTGGTTAAGAGGTCATTATCAATACCATTTATCTCAGATTAGATGGTCTAGATTAATAGCAGCAAAATGGAAAAATAGAATCAATAAATGTCGTACAATTCAAAATCAAGATTTAAACAAAGAGAATTCATATGAAAAAGACCTATTAATTCATTACAAAAAACAAAACGATTACGAAGTATATTCATTACCAAATCAAAATGAGAATTTTCAAAAATACTATAGATATAATCTTTTATCTTATAGATCTATTAATTATGAAAATAAGAGGGACCCATATATTTATGGATCACCATTCCAAGTAAATAAGAATCGAGAGAGTTTTTATAATTACAACACACATAAACATAAGGGCAAATTTTTTGATATACTAGGGGATATCCCTATCAAAAATTATTTAGGAAAAAGTGATATTATGTATATGGAAAAAAATCCGGATCGAAAATATTTTGATTGGAAAATTCTCCATTTTTGTCTTAAAAAGA